GATTGTGAACCCATATTAGGCTATTTACACAGAGGAATGGAAAAAATCGCGGAAAACCGAACTATTATACAATGAGGGAGATAGAAAAAAGAAAAAGAGAGAGATATAGAAAAAAGAAAAAGAGAGAGATGGTAGAAAAGGGGGAGAGATGGGGGAAGAAGATAGGAAGGGGAATAAGGGGGCTCTTTAGGCAGGAGACGGGGGAATTCCTTAAGTTAAGAAAGAAAAAAGAATAAGAACACGGATACATAACATAAAAAATAGAATAAATAAGACGATATTCGCCCTCCCCCTACATATTTAATTTCTTCTCCTATACAAAAACCAGCAAGACCTACTCCATTGGTAATTCCATCAATGACACCCTTATCGAAAAACTGCGTTAGTTCAGTTAATCCTCTTATACCCAGGGTAAAGACCCTAGTATAGAAAATATCTATATAACCACGATTATATGACCAACTGTATATCTTTTTTTTTACTTGATCCGAAAAAAACTTTTTCGGACTCTCTTTTACAAGAGAATTTATTAAATCCAAATTCTGAAAAAAGGAATAAGCGGATCCATAGAAGATATATGCTATGGATAGACCAAACATAGCTAGACTTACAGAAGAAATTGCATTAGTGATAAATTCATATGAATTTATGGAAGAATTAGAACTTTCCTGGAAAAAGTTTATTGAGGGAGTTAACCACTTTGATAATATGGTTAACTCCGCTATTCCATTATCCATTACTCCATTATCAAAATGGATTCCTATGGATCCAATGAACAAAGTAAAAAGCAGTAATATAAAAAGAGGGAATAGCATAGTATTTCCCGTTTCATGAGGATAGACAAAAGTGTTTTTAGCCCCAAAGGAAGTACTAAAGGACCCTATCCTATTTCTTGTATTACCATGAATTTTGGATATATTTTGTGAAAAAAAAGAAACTCCACTCTTCGTTGTTGATAAAATGAAATCTCTATTCACTCCTTTGGGTATCCTTTTTCCCCATAAGGATATTGAATACAACGAACCCTCTTTAGTGCTACTGTAATTTTGAAAATGAACACGCAGGTACCCATCAAAAGTAAGTAAATATATCCGAAACATATAAAACGCAGTTAATCCTGCAGTAAAAGAGGCTATTATTCCAAAAAAGGGTGAATACAACCAACTATTACTAAGGATTTCATCTTTGGACCAGAAGCAAGCAAGAGGTGGAATACCACAAAGAGAAAGCGTACCCCATAAAAAAGTAGTTCTTGTAATTGGAACGTATTTTCTTAAACCACCCATAAGAACCATATTCTGACTTTTATCTGGTGAATATCCAACAAGAGGTTCCATTGAATGAATAATGGATCCGGATCCCAAGAACAATAAAGCTTTCGAATAAGCATGAGTGATCAAATGGAATAAAGCAGCTTGATAAGAACCTATACCTAGAGCTAACATCATATAACCCAATTGAGACATTGTAGAATAGGCTAAGCTTCTTTTAATATCTCTCTGAGCAAGAGCTAAAGTAGCTCCTAAGAAGAGTGTTATTGTACCTACTAAAGAAATGAAACTCATTATTAAAGGTAGGGATATGAAAAGAGGAAGAAGTCGAGCTAGAAGAAAAATCCCCGCAGCAACCATAGTTGCTGCGTGTATAAGAGCCGAAATGGGAGTGGGTCCTTCCATAGCATCGGGTAACCATACGTGAAGAGGGAATTGTGCAGATTTCGCAACTGCACCAAGGAATAATAAAAAAGCACACAAAGTAGTAAGTAAGGAATTAATCCCATTATTAGGAATCCAGTTATTAGCTATTTTGAACAAATCCCGAAACTCTAAACTACCTGTTATCCAAAAAAAACCTAAAATTCCTAATAACAGACCAAAATCCCCTACACGATTAGTTACAAAAGCTTTTTGACAAGCACTCGCTGCAATTGGCCGTGTAAACCAAAAGCCTATCAATAAATAGGAACACATTCCCACAAGTTCCCAAAAAAAATAAATTTGTATCAAATTGGAACTAGTAACCAATCCCAACATGGAAGTATTGAAAAAACTTATATAAACAAAAAATCTCAAATATCCTTCATCGTGAGACATATAATCGTCACTATAAATAAGAACGAGGATTCCTACAGTAGTAATTAGTATTAACATAATAGAAGTAAGCGGGTCGATCAAGTATCCAAATTCTAAGGAAAAATCATTATTGACGGTCCAAGACCATAGATATTGATAGATAGAACTTCCATTTATTTGTTGAATAGATAGGTGAACTGAGAATACCATAGCTATACTTAAGAGTAAAACACAAGGAAAAGCCCATATGCGACGAAGATTTTTTGTTGCTGTCGGAATAAGAATAAGTCCAAACCCCATTGACATAATAACTGGAAGTGGGAGAAGAGGGATTACCCATGCATATTGATATGTATGTTCCATAAGAAAAGAAATTGCAATTTTTACTTGAAATTTTTCTAAAAAATAAAATTGTTTCCGATTCACCAAACCAATTCTTATCTCTTTCTGAAGGAATTCAAAAAAATAAGAATAAGACAAAATACTGGAATTCTGAATTTTTCCAAATTTCTCTCATTGAAATAATCAAAAATTCAGAATGGGTTTACTTGGTTAAATTCAAAAAGTTAATTAACTAACTTTGTTACCTAGTTATTACCTAAAGAAGGATATTTGTTAAAATACAAAAAAGGATTGAATCATTTTACTTTCTATTCATTTTTGTATTTCTTTCTATTAAAATGAAGATGAAGCAGCTCTCATGTTTCGTAACTGATTGATTGAATTCCAATGAAAACCTATGTTTATAGGAAATTATCGAATATTCCTTACTTCATATAGAACTGAAATCCTAATGACTAGAATTACCTAAGTTTTAGAATGTCTTGTTTAAGAGACTAAGTATTTTTTTTTTGTTTTGATTGGAATTCCATTATGGAATACCATTCTGAACTTAATTAACTATTTGAATTTTCCCTTCCTTTTATCCCCCCATCTTATATGGGGGATAGGCCGTAGATCTATATATGGAGTATACTTAATATATAAATTGATTTAAATAGAAAACCTTTGTATATATTCTATATTATTAAAACAAAGTATAAAATATATATGAAAAATATGCTAAAAAATTCTTGTCTTATCCGCATTAGAGAAAATAAAGTAAAAAAGAATTCAGAATTTCAGTTCAGTATCTAAGTATAAATACTAAGAAAAAACAGAAAGAAGAATTGATTTGCGGCAATAGATGTCTTTCACATACAACTAGAAAAAAGTAATCTCCTTTTTGAATGGCAGTTCCAAAAAAACGTACTTCGATGTCAAAAAAGCGTATTCGTAAAAATCTTTGGAAGAAAAAGACTTATTTTTCCATAGTACAATCTTATTCTTTAGCAAAATCAAGATCATTTTCCAGCGGCAGCGAGCATCCAAAACCAAAGGGTTTTTCTGGGCAACAAACAAACAAATAATCTGGTTTTGGAATAATCTGAATTGACCTATCCCAAAGAAATTCCAATTATTTAATATGAATAATTCGGATTAATTAATGAATGTACTTTTATGTGTCGAATTCCTCGGTACAATATTCTTAGAACTAACCCCTCTGATATATAGAACAAAAGTTTTTGGTATACTGTGTCCTAAGTATTCTTTTCCTATCAACGAACTTTTCATAATAGAATCCTCATAATAAAATATGAGGATTCTATTATGAAAAGTAGAGTATTCTTGCAATAGGACTTACAACTTCTACCTATCTTATCAAAAATCCACAAAAAAATAGGTTTAGGCTTGGTAAATCATATTAATAAGGGCATAAAGGCTTTCATTCTAGAAATTTTGCTAAAATCCAAAATTCTTTGTATTTAATGATGAAATTATAGAAATTCTAATGGATAGATTGAAAGATTTTTTTTTATTTCAATGAGAAACTAATTAGAAAAAAAATGAGTTCTATATTGCAACTGAGAAAAAACAGTTCCAACTCTTTCAAGCTTTGTTTCTATTGGGCAAAGCAAGAGTTTATTGTTAAAAAAATCCCCAATGATACTACCAAACGAAGTCCATTTTAATGAAGATTCTAATGTTCCTAAATTCTATGGACTCTCCCAATCTCGACGATTTGCGAGAAAATAACTATTATTCTTTTAACTTCCCTATTATTTAAAGTTAGCCGCCATGGTGAAATTGGTAGACACGCTGCTCTTAGGAAGCAGTGCTCAAGCATCTCGGTTCGAGTCCGAGTGGCGGCATTCTCAAAAAAGAATACAATAGATTAGAAAATGGATTCAATTCGAAATTTCCAATTTTGTAATGGGACCTTCTCCTTATGCTATTTGCAACTTTAGAACATATACTAACTCATATCTCTTTCTCAACCATTTCAATTGTGATTACAATTCATTTGATAACCTTATTAGTTCGTGAACTTGGGGGATTACGTGATTCGTCAGAAAAAGGAATGATAGCTACTTTTTTCTCTATAACAGGATTCTTAGTTTCTCGTTGGGCTTCTTCGGGACATTTTCCATTAAGTAATTTATATGAGTCATTGATCTTCCTTTCATGGGCTCTGTATATTCTTCATACGATTCCTAAGATACAGAACTCTAAAAATGATTTAAGCACAATAACTACGCCAAGTACTATTTTAACGCAAGGCTTTGCCACGTCGGGTCTTTTAACTGAAATGCATCAATCCACAATACTAGTACCTGCTCTACAATCTCAGTGGTTAATGATGCATGTCAGTATGATGTTACTAAGCTATGCAACTCTTTTGTGCGGATCCTTATTATCCGCCGCTCTTCTAATCATTAAATTTCGAAAGAATTTCAATTTCTTTTTAGAAAAGAAAAAAAATGTTTTAAATAAAACATTTTTCTTTAGTGAGTTTAGTGAGATTGAATATTTCTATGTAAAAAGAAGTGCTTTAAAAAACACCTCTTTTCCTTCATTTCCAAATTATTACAAATATCAATTAATTGAGCGTTTGGATTCTTGGAGTTATCGTGTCATTAGCCTAGGGTTTACCCTTTTAACCATAGGTATTCTTTGTGGAGCAGTATGGGCTAATGAGGCGTGGGGATCCTATTGGAATTGGGATCCTAAGGAAACTTGGGCATTTATTACTTGGACCATATTCGCAATTTATTTACATAGTAGAACAAATCCAAATTGGAAGGGTACGAATTCCGCACTTGTAGCTTCGATAGGATTTCTTATAATTTGGATCTGCTATTTTGGTATCAATCTATTAGGAATAGGTTTACATAGTTATGGTGCATTTACATTACCATCTAAATGATTACATAACATAAAACCTTCGTGAAATGAAAGTTTTTCCATTTTTGTTTGATTTGAGAACCCTTGAACGCCTTCTCAAAGGGTTCTCAAAAATTCGAGATAGATCTAATTAGACTTTTTTACTTTTTTCTGAATTATTTGGTTTTTCCACTATGGAATATAGAGCGGACTAGTAAAAAAAAAATTATTTAGGATAATAATTGGATAAGAGAGCCTCTACCTTGTCAACCGATAGCGAGAGAACAAAATCTGGATAAATACCAATTCCTATTACTGGTAAAAAGATACAGATTAAAAGAAAGAGTTCTCGTGGTCCAGAATCCACCAAATTTGCGTTTGGAACATGAAATAGCTTGTATCCATAGAACATCTGGCGTAACATAGATAATAAAAAAATAGGAGTTAATATCATTCCAATTGCCATTACAAAAGTAATTAGCATTTTTGGTATTAACAGAAATTTTGGACTAGTAATTAGTCCAAAAAATACTACTAATTCTGCAACAAAACCGCTCATTCCTGGTAAGGCAAGAGAAGCCATTGAAAAGCTACTAAACATGGTAAAAATTTTCGGCATTGGGATAGATATCCCCCCCAGTTCTTCGAGATAAACAAGACGCATTCTATCACAAGCCGTTCCCGCCAAGAAAAAAAGTGTAGCACCAATAAATCCATGGGATAGTATTTGTAAAATAGCTCCATTGAGTCCAATGTTGGTTATGGAACCAATTCCTATAATTATGAAACCCATGTGAGATACGGAGGAGTAGGCTATTCTTTTTTTGAAATTTCGTTGACCAAGAGAAGTTGAAGCTGCATAGATTATTTGCATCGCTCCTATTATTACCAACCAGGGGGAAAATAGATAATGGGCATGAGGTAACAATTCCATATTGATCCGAATCAATCCGTATGCTCCCATCTTTAATAGGATTCCCGCTAAAAGCATACATGTACTGTAATGCGCTTCCCCATGGGTATCTGGTAACCACGTATGTAGGGGTATAATCGGCAATTTGACAGCATAAGCAATAAGGAAGCCAAAATAAAATAGTATTTCCAATGTTGCAGGGTATGATCGATTAATTAATCTTTCCAAATCTAATCTTGGTTCGTTGGAACCATATAAGCCCATACCTAGAACTCCGATTAAGAAAAAAATGGAACCGCCTGCAGTATACAAAATAAATTTTGTAGCTGAATACAGACGCCTCTTTCCCCCCCACATGGATAAAAGTAAGTAAACAGGAATTAATTCTAACTCCCACATGATAAAAAAAAGTAAAAGGTCTCGCGAAGAAAATAATCCTATTTGACCACTATACATTGCTAGCATCAGGAAATAGAATAATCGCGAATTCCGGGTAACTGGCCAAGCTGCTAAAGTAGCTAAAGTAGTGATAAATCCTGTCAATAAAATAGATCCTAATGAAAGTCCATCGATTCCCAATCTCCAGTGGAAATCAAAGACATCTATCCATTTAGAATCCTCCTTTAATTGGATTAAGGGATCCTCCAATTGGAAATGATAACAGAATGCATAAGTCATTAGAAGGAATTCTAATAAACAAATAGATATAGTATACCACCTAACGATTTTGTTTCCCCTATGAGGTAAAAAGAAAATTAATGAACCTGCAAATATCGGCAAAACAACAAGTATTGTTAACCAAGGAAAATAACTCATGATAAAGTGATAAAGAGAAGATATGTTTTGACCAGAAAAGCCCGTGCTCGAAATAAGCGAGCACAGGCTTCCTCGGTAAAGAGGAATCAGACGATTCAAGTGGAGTTTTTTGTAACGTATCAATAAGATAGAGCCATGCTGCGGGTTGTTTCAGGCCCTAAATAAACGCGGACACTTAAAAAATCTGTTGGGCAGGCAGATTCGCATCTCTTACAACCCACACAATCTTCGGTTCTCGGCGCGGAAGCAATTTGCTTGGCTTTACACCCATCCCAGGGTATCATTTCTAATACATCTGTTGGACAAGCTCGTACACATTGAGTGCATCCTATACATGTATCATAAATTTTTACGGAATGTGACATTGGATCTATAAATTTTCCTTTTCAACATAAAAATTTTCGATCTGGTAAAAATGAAATTAGTACTATATGAGTCATATGTATTGTAGACACCAGACGAAGCAATGGTTTATCCAAACTTCAACAAATAAATAAATAAAATAATGCAATATATTTCTTAATCCGTTTGTGAGAAAGCGTGAAAAGAGCCAAGAGACTTGAATTTTTGGCTTCAACAATCATAATTATACGAATTGTACATACGAATTCGAATTAGCCAATTTATTGGCTATCGTCTTTTCAATATAAATTATTGCAATATTCAAATTGCAATATCAATGAATTGCAAAAATTCAATAAGTAAAAAAGAATACTATGTAATAACCTAATCAAAAAATAGATATTATAAAATAATAAGAAAATAGTATTCGATTTCTATTCATCTTAATATTTGATATTATTATTATATGTGCGCCTTTGTTTAGAGGATTTTATGTCTAATTATTCAAAAAATTAGATTGATTGATACGAGTTGATTTCTTGTTACGATGGATGGAAGAAAGAATGGATAGTCCAATAGCTGCTTCAGCAGCCGCAAGGGCTATAACAAAAATTGCGAAAATGTCTCCTTTTAATTGGCGACTATCAAATAGATCAGAAAATGTTACGAGATTTAGATTAATTGAATTCAGTATAAGTTCAAGACATATTAGAGCTCTAACCATGTTTCGGCTTGTGATCAATCCATAGATACCAATCGAAAATAAATAGACACTAAAAAAAAGTACATGCTCAAACATCATTAACTAACTCCTTATCAATCTCGATTCATTTCAATATGAGGACAAGAATTGAACCGATTCCATTAATTAGAATAGAACAGTTACACAACAAAAGAGAAAAGAAGGTATTTGTTGGCAGTAGATGGGTTTTACTAAATCAAAATTGTGATTCTTTAGTTATTTATTTTCGATTTGAAATTCTAAGAATTTTGACTAATTCTAAGTATTTCTTATTGCCGAGCCATAGTAATTGCACCTATTAAAGAAACTAGAAGAATTATGGAAATGAGTTCAAACGGAAGATAAAAATCAGTTGCTAAATGAATCCCAATTTGTTGAACGTTATTTATGAGACCCTGTTCTACTATTTGGTTTGATCTTGTAGTCCAAAGAATTCCATACCATGACGTATCTGGGATAGTAGTCATTAGTGAAAAAAGAATAGTTATACAAACGAGTGAAGTGAACCCATCTCCAATAGTCCAATAATTCTTATTTTTAGACCATTCTGAGCCATTTACGAACATTACGGCAAATATGATCAAAACATTTATAGCTCCCACATAAATAAGAAGTTGTGCGACAGCTACAAAGTAGGAATTCAATAAAATATAGAATAAGGATATACAAACAAGAACTAATCCCAGCGAAAAGGCAGAATAAATTGGGTTGGTAAGTAATACTACTCCTAGACCTCCTAGTAGAAGAACAAATCCCCCAAATAGCACAAGAATCTCATGTATTGGTCCAGGTAAATCCATTATGGATAAGAAGAAATTAATAGTATAAAATTTTTCATGAACTGACTAAAACTAAAAGATTCAAGGAAGGAAAAAGGGATTAGGATATTTTTTTGTATATAAGTTGTATAGTTAGAAATCACATCACGAAAATCTACTCTCATTTTAAATCAGGAATAATTTGCAATAAGCAGTAGTTATTCGTTTTTCTTTATAGTTAATAAAAAACTATTTAAAAAACTATTGGATTTTTCTTTTTTGTTAGAAAAATCCTAGTAACTAATAATTAGTAACCGTTCTTGAATTCCAAGATTTTTCTTCGTCTATTTTACTTTGAGTCGAATTCCTAATTGTTTGAATTGTGTAATCTCCCATTATGGAGATTGGTAACCGACTCAAAGCAATTTGATTGTAATTCAATTCATGACGATCATAAGTAGAAAGTTCATATTCTTCAGTCATTGATAAACAGCTTGTCGGGCAGTACTCAACACAATTACCACAAAATATACAAACTCCGAAATCAATACTATAATTAAGCAATTGTTTCCTTTTAATATCCTTTTCAAATCTCCAATCCACAAGGGGTAGATCTATCGGGCATACGCGAACACATACTTCACAAGCAATACATTTATCAAATTCAAAGTGGATTCGCCCCCGGAAACGCTCCGATGTAATTGATTTTTCATAAGGGTAGTGAATCGTTATAGGTAAACGATTTGTGTGGGATAAGGTAATTATGAAACTTTGACCAATGTACCTTGCAGCGCGTATTGTTTGTTGACCATAACTCATGAACCCAGTTACCATAGGGAACATATTCTAAATATCTATGAAAAAGGTATGTTTCTTTCTCTTGTTTGAGAGAACTTTTGTGTTGAAAATATTCTTACTGTTATTGTATTATCTTATTTATAGTGAAACAAGTTGGGAAGAAGTTGTTAATAAGAGATTGCCCAGGGAAATAGGTAAAAGAAATTTCCATCCAAGATTTAATAACTGATCCATTCTCATCCTGGGTAAAGTCCATCTTATTGTGATAGAAATGAAGAGAAATAAATAAGCTTTAGTTAATGTAATAAAGATACCCATTGTCATTTCCAAAATTCCAACCATTTTATTCATTTGGAAAAATTCAAAAAAGGATATATAGGGAATAGAGAAATTCCACCCGCCTAAGTAGAGAACTGTTACAAATAAAGAGGAAACTAATAAATTTAGGTAAGAAACAAGATAAAATAAACCATATTTGATACCGGAATATTCGGTTTGATAACCTGCTACTAATTCTTCCTCTGCTTCTGGTAAATCAAAGGGTAATCTTTCACATTCTGCCAAAGAAGAAATTAGAAAAACCAGAAAACCTATAGGCTGACGCCAAAGATTCCATCCAAAAAAACCATATTTTGACTGTGCTTCAACTATATCAACTGTACTTGAACTGTTAGATAATCATAGTCGATGATAACATCACAGTTCCCACCGCTATTCCAAAACCGTACATGAAACCTTAGCTTCATACGGCTTCTCTATGATCAGAAAAAAGGAAAGGGTTGTTTCGTTTCGGTATTATCCCCCTGGGCATAGATAGAATTAGGTAAGATAAAATCGATTGGAAAGTCCTAAATTAGACCAAAGGAATTCCGTCTGCTAGAATAAGAAAAAGCGCTTCCGAATTGATCTCGTCCTTTATAATATAATGAAAATTTTTCTTTGTTCAGTAATAACTTAATCTTGGAATAAAACACTCGTTATAGCAATTAATAAATGAAAAGAATTAGGGATTAATTCATGAGGAATTCTGTATTAATATGAATAGAGGAAGGAAAGAATAAATAAATATCTTTTTTTTGTATTGCATTCCATATCTTTTGTCCTATTCTTCTTTCCCCGGGGAAGGGTACTTAAAAAGAAAAAAGGAATAAAGGATTAATTCGTTCTTGATAGCCATTTCTTTAACAAGTGAAAGGGAACATACTCTGGATCGGAATCCGAAGAAAGTACTACTTGATCATTTCCACCAATTTCAAGTCCTTATTATGATTCCTTTTATGAGGAAAAATCTCTAATGCCTTAGATTCCCTCATTACTAATCCTTTATGTACTTTAGTGTTCCTAACCCCTCACTAATTTTTGATGGATTCCCCTTATGATTCTAAGTTATAGTAATAACTCGGAATATTCTAGTAATGGAATTCCATATCGCGAATCCTTTATTCTTGCCCGCTTCAAGATATGATGACTAATCAAAAAATCTCAACCTTGGGGTAAAGAGTTTACACTACTTATGTTTACTTCAACTTTTTTCTTGTACGTAGGAAATGAGATTTTTTCTTTTTACTACAAATTAATAAGCTGTTTTGTTTCACTCATATAGCTATCTAGTTTAACTTACCAACCCGAATACAGAATAAGAAAAGGAAGATAAATATTCAATGGATTTTGGAGGAAAAAGATCCTATTTTAACGAATCACACGTAGAGATATTGCTAGCACACAAAAAGTTAATGGTATTTCATAACTAATAGATTGAGCAGCAGCTCGTAGACCGCCTGAAAAAGAATATTTATTATTTGAGCTATATCCTGCCATAAGAAGACCAATAGGAGCAATACTTGAAATGGCAATCCATAAAAAAACACCAATACTAAGATCGGCTAAAACAAAACGATATCCCAAAGGGATAACTAAAAAACTTAATAAAATTGATATGACCGCTATAGAAGGTCCAATGCTAAATAAAGGAATATCTCCTCGGGATGGCAGGATATCCTCCTTAAAAAGTAGCTTAGTTCCATCGGCTATAGCTTGAAGCAGTCCCAGGGGGCCAGCATATTCAGGACCAATACGTTGTTGTATCGATGCGGATATTTCTCTTTCTAACCACACAATTACGAGTACTTCTATTGTGATTCCCAGTAGGAGGGTCAAAATGGGTAGAATCCATATCAGTCCATAGACTTCTTTTAATAATTCCGATTTCGAAAAAGAATTGATAGTTTCTATCTCTACCCTATCTATTATCATTTCAACGATCAACTTCCCCCATAATGATATCTATACTACCTAATATCGTCATGATATCAGCCAATTTCATTTTTTTAACTAGTTGAGGAAGAATTTGCAAATTAATAAAACCGGGTGGACGAATTTTCCATCTCCAGGGGAAAAGACTATCATCTCCTACCAGATAAATTCCTAATTCACCTTTTGGAGCTTCCACTCTTACATAAAGCTCTTGCTTTGACAATTCAAAATTGGGCGAAGGTTTTTTACCAAGAAATCGATATTCAAAATCATTCCATTCGGAATTCTTTGTTTTCTTAAAGCGTCGGACTTCTAAATTCTCATAAGGGCCTCCAGGAATTTTCTCTACAGCCTGTTGAATAATTTTGATGGATTCCCTCATTTCACCCATTCGTACTAAATAGCGAGCTAATGAATCCCCTTCTTTTTGCCATTGGACTTTCCAATCGAATTGGTTGTAAGACTCATAAGGATCAACTTTACGAAGATCCCATTGTATTCCAGAAGCTCGTAACATCGGTCCCGATAAGCCCCAATTTACTGCTTCTTCTCCGCTAATAAAACCGACTCCTTCAACTCGTTCTAAAAAAACGGGATTCCGTGTAATAAGTTGTTGATATTCAACAACTCCTCGTAAAAAATAATCACAGAAATCTAAACATTTATCGACCCATCCATAAGGTAGATCGGCGGCTACCCCTCCGATGCGAAAGTAATTATGCATCATTCGCATACCTGTAGCAGCTTCAAATAGATCATATATCAATTCTCTCTCTCTAAAAATATAGAAAAAAGGGGTCTGTGCGCCTAGATCCGCCATAAAAGGTCCAAGCCATAACAAGTGAGAAGCTATACGGCTCAACTCTAACATAATTACCCTAATATAGCTGGCTCTTTGGGGTATTTGAATATTCTCCAAGAATTCTGGTGCATTTACCGTTATTGCTTCTGTAAACATAGTAGCTAAATAATCCCACCGTGTTACATAAGGTAAGTATTGTATAATAGTTCGGTTTTCCGCGATTTTTTCCATTCCTCTGTGTAAATAGCCTAATATGGGTTCACAATCAATAACATCTTCACCATCGAGAGTAACGATCAGTCGAAGAACACCATGCATTGATGGGTGCTGAGGGCCCATATTGACTATCATGAGATCTTTTCTTGTAAGCGGTAGACTCATATCCTTTCTTCCTTAATTCATTATTCCATGAAAATGGATTATTCCATGAATTCCTCAAAACGAGGCTCATCAAAATGAAAAATCTAAGACTACTATAAGACTACTAATAAAATAAGAAAAAAATTCGAACGATTAAATTACTTCTCCCGAATATCCAACTGACTGATTAATTTCTTATAACGTACTCTATTTTTCTTTGCCAAATAAGCCAGCAAACGTTGACGTTTTCCCAAAAGTCTTCGTAGACCTCTTTCCGATGAAAAATCTTTTTTGTGTAATTCCAAATGTGAAGCAAGTCTCCGTATCTTATTGGTGAAACTGAATACTTGAAATTCAACAGAACCCCTGTTTTCTTCTTTTTCTTCTTTAACCATAAATCCCAAAATTTTTCTACCTCCTTTCTTTTTCATGTATTTTTCTGATCAGGAAAAATACAAAATTATGTCAGTTATTTTGAAGTTATTCTAATCTCGTACACACAAAAATTTGCAATTATTCATCTACTACTGGAATTTGGATTTATTTTATCGATGCAAATTGGATTTGGATAGAAGGGTACATTCTTTTATTTTAGATAGAAGAAACATTTCTTCTATCTAAAATAAAAGAATTTTGCTGATTTATTTATTGCTATATCCAATTTATGGAATTGATACACCATTTAATTGATATCGTTTAGCAAAATGAAACACAGCATATGCATCCATCTTTCGGCTCGAGAATTTCACGGGATAGAGATATGGTATAAGAAATAGGCTATTAAGTAACTCTAAATGAATTGTGGATACATCTGTATCCTTAACATACTGAAACGACTGCCATTATTCGTATCAAACCAATAGCGATTCATACAAGCTAAATCTTCTAATCAATGGTGGGCCAATAATGAATTTTTTTGCATATGTATTAAGACGCTTGGCCTGATTTCGAAATTGTCCAGAGTTTTTTATGTTGTTTTCATTGCAAAATGATGGACCTCCTTCCGTAACTTTCCAATTACGAGTACGAGAATTGAAAGACATGAAAATTCTCAATTCTCTACGGCGTCTAGGAGATAGATAGAATATTTTCAGGAACAAGAAAATCAGAAGAATCTTTCTCTCTATTCACTACCATTCCGCGTCTTCGACTTCTATTAGTTTCTTTTCTTCTTTAATGCAATAGCTATAGTTTGATATAGAATCCATTTCTCAAAGTAATGGAAACCATTCTCGTATAGGAAATGGTTCGAAAATCGCTATTCCATCTTTTAGGTATCGTGAAAAGTGATACCTGTGAAGATCGTGCATTTCAGTCACATTCAGATCCGCTTTTCGAGTCCATGATATAACCAAATTGGATGGATCTTCCACCCGTTTAGCTAAGAAAGAATAGATGCAGAGGTGGATAATAGATCGATATGAAGATCATGAGCTGCCCCATAATGAAACCGCCAGTAGTCGCGAATATCTCCTTCTTCCCTAATCCAAGATTGAAGAAAGAAGATCTAAGAGGGACCTATGGAGAATGTGGTCAGAAATCCATAATAGAGTCCGACCACAACGACCGAATTAATTATCCTCATCGAGAAACTTAGACTACTAAGTAGAAAAGGTAGAAAAGATTTGAAAATCATGGCATGGGTCTCCTTTTTTTCTTTCTTTAGAGTTTTCTATATGCACAATTTCTCGATGTTTCGATGAGAATTTCTTGACTTTCCATATATAGAAAGAGATAGACTATAAATGACATCTCTTATGTAAATAAGACCAAAGGGATGGATATTAAATGATAGGAAGTGCTAGGAAGTGAAATAGAATGAAATAGAGCCACTTTGGGCTTCCCTATGAAATGAGGCATGGAACGGAGTCACTACGAAGAAATTCCGGGAGTTACGAAAGAAGCTTCGGACTCATATTGTTCATGGGTTGAGAGCGGGA